AAGGTCAAGAAAAAACTAGACCTTAGTATTACTACATGTTCCATTAGTAACATCCCTTCGAGGGGTTACTACGTATTTTGTTTTGCTTATATTTTATCTTTCCGGATTCGAAATGATATAGAAATCCTTTTCTGCTTTTCTACAATGAGTGTATTTTTGATTGGTTTATCAAGAGTTTTCGACCAGAATACCCTTTTTTTGACTATGCTCTATCGATTCTACTATACTATTAGTAGCAAGTAACAATATAATAATTCTTTGATAGTTATAGGGATAAGGGGGCATAATTCACATGGATATAGTAAGTCTTGCTTGGGCTGCTTTAATGGTAGTCTTTACATTTTCCCTGTCACTTGTAGTGTGGGGAAGAAGTGGACTATAAGGGTATTACTGATTGAGTTGAGGAATCGTGCTATATCAATTGTTTTCTAAATCGTTCCGCAACGCGTTTTAAACTCTTTAGTAAAAGAGAATCTAAAGATCTTCATTTTTATTTTGAATTCCATTCTATTCGAATAAAGTAATATATTCTATAAATCATACTCTTTTGATCAAAGAGATATTTCACTGCTCCTTTTCTTTGTATTTTGAATCTGTATGATAGAAACCTTTTTCCAACAAAATTAGGGCGAATTTCAATCAACGGACTCTTAGCAGGCTTAGAGACGGATACGAAGGACGACCGGACCCTTTTTTTCTATTATTCTTTTTTCTTGAGATGTTTCTCTCTTTACTGTTCCATTACCGTTTACTGTTCAAAGAAGAATTTATTTTGTTAAGCGTATATGGACTTTCTATAAAAAATGGTTAAAGGTGGTTATAGGCTTGATGATTATCGAACAAGATATTATAGATAAGAGTAAAGTGAGTGACATATTGCACATTTAACGCGCCTTTAGCTAAATCTAATTATCTTATAGAAATTCTATTTATGCTTTATCGAATCTCATTTCATAGCATGGTTGAGGTGGTTAAAAATCGATGAGGCTTACTCTTCCTTTTCAAAACCCGAGAAGTGCTCGCGAAACTATTCAATCAATTTAAAGTTTGCTAATTATTTTATTACTATACACCCCTAATCGGTTTTACTTCATTGCTGGAATTCCTTTCTTTTGATAGATACCTGGATTCCTAGTTAAAATAATATAAAAATAGAATAATTAGAACCCTAAGACATAAGAATAAAATGATTCTTTCAAATTGATCAAAGCAAAAAACTATATTAATATTAAATAAATAAACTGGGATGATATAGCAATTCCATACATGGAATTGCTATCCACATAAGCATACACGAAGATAATATATTTAATCTATAATTATACTAATATGTAGATCGTATGGTAGAAAGATTCATCTATTTCTTTCTACTATACGATTTCTATACTGGATACTGGGAATTGTAGTCGTCTTATTTCAGTTAAAGTTTAAGACGCGAAATGCGTTTTCAGTTTATTTTCGTGAATTCTTGAATTAAACTAAGTTTACTCAGTTTAAGTCAAATTAATTATTTTGACTGACTGTTTTTACATAAATGATAAGTAAAAAGGCGGTAGGAATTAAAATGAATAGTGCAGTAGCAATAAATGCAAGAATATTGACTTCCATAATATAAATAAAAAATCAAATTTAACAATAACCCGGGATTTAATCCCATAGAGATGACAAGCCCCTCTCCTTTCAATTCAATGGATGAATTACCTCTCGATGGTTTTGAATCGAATCAATATCATGAATAACAATATCTGAATTCTGAAATGAATTCGTCGTCAAAAATGGAATAGTATAACATAGGAAGTTCGTTTAATCATACCGAATCCCAACTTAGATTCCTGATCTAAAAAAAAAGGCCCTTTTTTTTTTTTGTATTACCTTGCATCTCCCATGTATAATTATCCGATGAAGTATCATATGATCACCCTTCCCCATTATTAACACAGTTTCAACCTCAACTAAGAAAAAAACCACTCCAAAAAAATAGAGGATTCTATTCCATATCCATGAATCTGGAACAATCGATAAAACATATCTCGTCTTTCTTGAAATGCTTACTACAGTGCTAGCACTAATCGGACTAACCCACTAACATATTCTTTTCTTGGACGAGAAGTAAAGAAAAATAGAGTTTTGAAAGAATTTATTAATGTATATTGATTAATGTATTTAGTCGATCCGACGGGACTGACGGGGCTCGAACCCGCAGCTTCCGCCTTGACAGGGCGGTGCTCTGACCAATTGAACTACAATCCCCAGGAAATAAATAGGCGGTCTACCAGAAATTTGGATTCTTTTTTATCTCCGTATCGAGTATTTTGTTTTGTAAGGAGGGGGGTTATACCCCCCCATGGTAGATTGGCGAATTTTTGGGCCGAGCTGGATTTGAACCAGCGTAGACATATTGCCAACGAATTTACAGTCCGTCCCCATTAACCGCTCGGGCATCGACCCACAAAGAATCACTTTTAGGCTTATTGGTAATCCATGATCAACTTCCTTTCGT